TATTAATAGAAACGCGACCCCGAGGAATCCAAGAACTACAAATGAATGTCCAAAAAGAATTGAATTGTGTAAACCAAAAGCTGAACATTGCTATTACAAGAATTACAAAACCATATGGGCACCCTAATATTCTTGCAGAATTTATAGCCGGCCAATTAAAAAATAGGGTCTCATTTCGAAAAGCAATGAAAAAGGCTATTGAATTAACCGAACAAACTGATACAAAAGGAATTCAAATACAAATCGCAGGACGTATCGACGGAAAAGAAATTGCACGTATTGAATGGATCAGAGAAGGTAGGGTTCCCCTACAAACTATTCGAGCCAAAATTGATTATTGTGCCTATACAGTTCGAACTATCTATGGGGTATTAGGCATCAAAATTTGGATATTTATAGATGAATAATAATAAAACTTTAATTTGAATTGTCTTTCCGTTATTCTCTTAAAAGATGTAAAAAATGGAACCAAAAATTAAAAATTCTTTCATTTATTTAGATTCCATCAAAATAAAAAAGATTCTTTATAAATTCTTAATTTTATAAGGTTAAATAAAAATTGGATTGATCCTTTTATTTAATATAATTGCTATGCTTAGTGTGTGACTCGTTGGTTTTTGGTCGAATTAAGATAAAAAAGTAAAAGACCATAGTATAAACTAATAAGTATATAATAACCAACTCATTGCTTCGCATTATCTGAATCCAACAAATCAGTCAAGATATGATATATTCTATCATTGCAGCAACTGAAATTGTTTTGTCATAAACTAAACAAAAGATAGATTTTAGATTAAAGTGAAAAAAAGAAAGGGATGAGGATCACTGGAAAGGTGAAAGAAAGAAAAAGATCTAATATATAAAATGATATATGATCCCAATATGTAAGGTCGATAAACCACCTCATAAACAACAATGTAATAAAGCATCAATAAAGATTTATCTATCATTATCTGAATATGAATTCATTCATCAAAATAAATTGAGAGCTTCGAGCCAATAAAGACTAAGAAGGTTGGTTCAAGAAAAAATTGCATTAAAAGCTCCATTGTAGAATTAAGGCCTAATCATATTAATCAAGAAGCGATGGGAACGATGAAAACTTTGAATACAGAAGATTCCATTGAAAAAGAATCCTCATGATTCATTAAAGAGGATGGCGGAACAAACCAGAGAAAAATTAATCTATTCTGAGAAGCCATGAGCTAATTCTACAACTCAACTGAAATAGATATTGAAGGAGTAAATATTCGCCCGCGAAAGTTTCATTTTCTTTTGTATTTGGATTCTTAAAACGAAACTTTAAGTTTAAGCAATCTCATACAATAAAATAAAAAAAGAACATGAAGTCCATAGTCATATGAAATATTCATAAATGAATATAATTATATGTTTATAATATTATAATATATAAATCATATAGATATATATATTAAATAAAATTTGAAAATAAAATGAATCTCACAAAATTGATTGATTAAGTCTATTATGAGATCCATGTATATTTTCATGTATTTAATATTCTTTGAATTGAATCATTCGCGAGGAGCCGGATGAGAAGAAACTCTCATGTCCGGTTCTGTAGTAGAGATGGCATGGTGAAAAAACCATCAACTATAACCCCAAAAGAACCAGATTCCGTAAACAACATAGAGGAAGAATGAAGGGAACAGCCTATCGAGGTAATCGTATTTGTTTTGGTAGATATGCTCTTCAAGCGCTTGAACCCACTTGGATCACATCTAGACAAATAGAAGCTGGACGACGAGCAATGACACGAAACGCGCGTCGTGGTGGAAAAATATGGGTACGTATATTTCCAGACAAACCAGTTACAGTAAGACCTGCAGAAACACGTATGGGTTCGGGGAAAGGATCCCCCGAATATTGGGTAGCTGTTGTAAAACCAGGTCGAATACTTTATGAAATAAGCGGAGTAACAGAAAATATAGCCAGAAAGGCTATCTCAATAGCGGCATCAAAAATGCCTATACGAACCCAATTCATTATTTCAGGATAGGAATGTAAAATCAAAGGAAATTTCTCTTTGGGATAAAAAAAACAACCGCAGGTGTTTTTGGTTTTGGACAAACAATATTTCTTTTTTTCGCCCTTTGCATTAAAAGATAAAAAAATGATATGATTCAACCTCAGACCCATTTGAATGTAGCAGACAACAGCGGGGCTAGAGAATTGATGTGTATTCGAATCATAGGAGCTAGTAATCGTCGATATGCTCATATTGGTGACGTTATTGTTGCTGTGATCAAAGAAGCAATTCCAAATATGCCCTTAGAAAGATCAGAAGTGATCAGAGCTGTAATTGTACGTACCCGTAAAGAACTCAAACGGGATAACGGTATGATAATACGATATGATGACAATGCTGCAGTTATCATTGACCACGACGGAAATCCAAAAGGAACTCGAGTTTTTGGCGCGATCGCCCGGGAGTTGAGACAGTTAAATTTTACTAAAATAGTTTCATTAGCCCCAGAGGTATTATAAAAAAAGATTCTACTATAGTATAGTTAGAATAGGATATTTGAATAAAAAGAAAATCAATTCAATTAGTAGATTATGCATCACGTATATCCCTTTCATTTTTATTAAAAATTAAATTCAAATGAAAAAGCAAATAAATAATATTCAAAAAACGAAAAGAAATAATAAATTAATAAAAGCATGTTGATTATATAAAAATATAATTAATTGGAATTCATCATGGGTAGGGACACTATTGCTGATATAATAACCTCTATACGAAATGCTGACATGAATAGAAAAGGAACAGTTCGAATAGCATCTACTAACATGACCGAAAACATTGTTAAAATACTTTTACGAGAAGGTTTTATCGAAAACACAAGGAAACATCAAGAAAGGCACAAATATTTTTTGATTTTAACTCTGCGACATAGAAGGAATCGGAAAGGATCCTGTAGAAATCTTTTAAATTTAAAAAGAGTAAGTCGACCGGGTCTACGAATCTATTCGAACTATCAACGAATTCCTCGAATTTTAGGCGGAATGGGAATTGTAATTCTGTCTACTTCTCGAGGTATAATGACAGACCGAGAGGCTCGATTAGAAGGAATTGGCGGAGAAATTTTATGTTATATATGGTAATCCTTCTAATATTAATATCCGAATTGGACCCAAAACTTCCTAGTTGTGAAAAAAAGAAAAAGAATGGGTTGTCTAATATCGCTACTCCTCCATTAGTTAATACTTTCAGGGGGTTTTACCTGGAATGAAAGAACAAAAATGGATTCATGAGGGTTTTATTACTGAATCACTTCCTAATGGTATGTTCCGGGTTCGTTTAGATAATGACGATCTGATTCTAGGTTATGTTTCAGGAAGGATACGACGTAGTTTTATACGGATCCTACCGGGGGATCGAGTTAAAATTGAAGTAAGCCGTTATGATTCAACTAGAGGACGAATAATTTATAGACTTCGCAACAAGGATTCGACTGATTAAGCGATTTTTAAACTTCAGCATTCCGGAATCCAATTCGAGGTTCAAAATTTAAAGAAACTTAATTTCTTCCAATAAATAGATTCGGAATTAGAGTAAGGAATAACAGATATGAAAATAAGGGCCTCTGTTCGTAAAATTTGTGAAAAATGTCGGCTGATCCGCAGGCGGGGACGAATTATAGTAATTTGTTCCAACCCGAAACATAAACAACGACAAGGATAATCATCCTACTCAAAGTAAAAGGGCCAAAAGAATCGATTTACAAATAAAAAAATGAAAAGATTTGTTTTGACATGAAATGGATATATCCATAGATCTCTGACTCATATTTATGAGATGATAAAATATGGCAAAACCTATACCAAAAGTTGGTTCACGCAGTAATAGGCGCATTAGTTTACGTAAAAGTACACGTAAAATACCAAAGGGCATTATTCATGTTCAAGCAAGTTTCAACAATACCATTGTGACTGTTACAGATGTACGAGGTCGGGTGGTTTCTTGGGCCTCTGCTGGTACTTGTGGATTCAGAGGTACAAAAAGAGGGACGCCTTTTGCTGCTCAAACCGCAGCAGGAAATGCTATTCGTACAGTAGTGGATCAGGGTATGCAACGAGCAGAAGTTATGATAAAAGGTCCTGGTTTGGGAAGGGATGCAGCATTACGAGCTATTCGTAGAAGTGGTATACTATTAAGTTTCGTACGGGACGTAACCCCTATGCCACATAATGGTTGTAGACCTCCTAAAAAAAGACGTGTGTAGAAAGAAACATTGAAGAGATTTCAAGAGAAAGAAATGATTCAATGATCTGATCTATTATCTATAATATTACTATGGTTCGAGAGAAAATAAGAGTATCTACTCGGACACTGCAGTGGAAGTGTGTTGAATCAAGAACAGAGAGTAAACGTCTTTATTATGGACGCTTTATTCTTTCTCCACTTATGAAAGGTCAAGCCGACACAATAGGCATTGCGATGCGGAGAGCGTTGCTTGGAGAAATAGAAGGAACATGTATTATACGTGCAAAATCTGAGAAAATATCACATGAATATTCTACTATAATAGGTATTCAAGAATCAGTACACGAAATTTTAATGAATTTGAAAGAAATTGTGTTGAAAAGTAATCTATATGGAACCTGTAACGCGTCTATTTGTGTTCGGGGCCCTAGATGTATAACTGCTCAAGATATCATCTTACCACCTTCTGTGGAAATTATTGATAATACACAACATATAGCTAGTTTGACGGAGCCAATTGACTTTTATATTGGATTACAACTCGAGAGGAAGCGTGGATATCGTATACAAACGCCAAATAACTCTCAAGACGGAAGTTATCCTATAGATGCTGTATTCATGCCTGTTCGAAATGTGAATCATAGTATTCATTCTTATGGGGACGGGAATGAAAAACAAGAAATACTTTTTCTCGAAATATGGACAAATGGAAGTGTAACTCCTAAGGAAGCACTTTATGAAGGCTCTCGGAACTTAATTGATTTATTTA